TTTTAACGATGTAATTTTTTGGAAAAGCCAATCTTTTTCAGGAGGAGCTCCTATAGAGTACTCAAACCCTAGCCTTTCATTGAATCTCCTTTGCGTATGTGCCTGCCTGGAACTTCCTTTACTACAGAGAAATTTACATAAAGAGCGATTTTTACCTCTGTCCATCAAGAGCGCTTTACCCTAGCGCGAAAAGTCTTGCTTAATGGCATTCCCTAAAAGCTTATAAATTGCATTGAATGAGACCTTTATATTGAAATGGGCTAGGTTATGGGAAGATATAATAAGAATACTAAACCTATCATTAAGACTAATAGGTGCTGGGAGTGTCTGTCGCATTTAGGGCTTTCTCCCGGAGTGGAGCTCGGGTCAATAGCTCTTTCCTTTATAGTATAGCTCGTCACTCTTTTGTTTCTGTTGTTATAGAGAATGGCATAACTAATCTAATGAGTGTCCCCGCGCCTGCAACTTTCGGTCAATCGGCGTTAACCGCTCTTATCCCTTCTTCCTATGGTTGAGCTTCTTTGCGCTCCGAACCTAATGCCGTTTATGCTTAGTCTTTCTTTGCCAAAGGGCTTTGATCGCGCACATACTGAGAAAGGAAATAAGGAATCGATGTTGCCCCCTACCCCGGTTTTCGATTGTTGGCGCCTCCTTCTCCTTTCGATCCAGTGGCTTTTCGCTCCTCTCCTTACAGTCGAGTGGCTTTCACTCCTTGAGTAGAATACCCTATACGGTCTGTGTCCGGGCTTACCCCTTTCGCTTCTCACCTTTGAAATGGAGTGCCGTCGCGCTCGTTTTCCCGGAAGGACATTTGTTTTCTTAGTTGATTCTCAAGAGATAACTAACCATAAAGACGTTGATCCCGACTCTTTCATCAATATAGAAGGGATCACTCCCAGTCAGAGTTTTTCTTTCTCTCGCTAATAGAGAGGAGCCGGGGAGACCCCACCCCCTATCTTTTCTTCTCGTTTGTTTTGGGCCATTGGCCTGTTCTCCGATGTCAATTCTCTAAGTTTCAGTTCAATTGCGAATTGGTGGAGCTGCTTATCGATCCTGCACCTCGTTGGTCAAGTCTTCACGCTTCCGTTAGAACTCAATTCTTGTGCTGGTTGGTCTTCAAACGGCCGTCAAAGGAGAGTCGCGTCTCTGAGTCACATATTAGACAGCTGCTCTGATTCCTATCGAGTGGCATTCCCTTCGCCTAAGCTTGTTCCCGCGCATTCGTTTTCTTGGTTGCACAAGCCCTTTTTCCACCCTCTTTAAGACCCTTCTTCTCGCAAGAGACGGTTCGATAGCAGCTTATGGATTCATTCCTATTCCTGCTTGAAGGAAAGTCACAAGTCAAGTGTAAGTACTATTCGATTTCGTTCAAAGCCCTCCCTGCTATTGCGTAAGGGATATTCCGAGAAAGACTTCTTATCTCACTTACCGGTAGAATAAGAATAGACAGATCGGTCGCCTCTTACTCGTCTTTTGAAAGCCAGAACATTCGCATAGAGGAGTATCCGTATCACTACACTAACAAGAGAGGAACTACGAGAAGAAATCAGTAGTCACTCTTCGCCTTTTTTTGCGTATATAAAGAGAGAGATAGCCAGTCTTGACTTAAGTCGGTCCAAGCTTGACTTATCTCAAACAATGTCCCAAAAGTCCCATATCTTTTTTGGTTGGACTAAGCCAACCGGCAATTTCCGTCTTCCTTCATTGGGAAAGCAAGAATAAGTCTCTCTTTTTGTTTGGGGGGAGCGGAGCACAACATGACTATAATATAAAAATGGAAAAAAACAAAATTCTACTCAAGACTCTGAAATCCTTCTGTGAAATAGCGCAGGGGGAGTATGAACTAGAACTAGACCAGGCCAATTGTTCTCCATCAATGCGGAAGAATCCTTATTTTGAATCGTCAAAAGACCTCTTGAATAGTGCGCTCGAAAAGAGCGTAAAAGAGATTCGAGATAGACATAACCTTGGTCTGCCCGATAATCTTTCATATCCAGACTTAGTCGAAAAAGTTATCTCTACTAAAGTGGTAGATCCATGTAATTTGGAACCTATCGATCTCATGAAAATATACAATATGCTCGAAGATCTTATTCTCCGTGATGTACACAGTGAAACCTATCAGACTATCATGAACCTATTAAATAACCTTTGGTAATCATGAGGGTAGTCTCTGTCGGTATTGGAAACGTCTTCATTTCTTTGATTCATTCCGTGGCGCGAAATCCATCTAAACAATCATTTGGTTATGCGGCTTTGCTCTAACCGAAGCTATTGCCTTGTTTGCGATGGCCTTTTTGATCTCATTCGTATTCTGATCGAAGAAGTTTCATTCAACCAACTATCTTTTTGAAGCAGATAGTTCACAGTGCTTCTTCTATAGATACTGGAAAAGCAAACTCATGTTTCCACTCTATTTTCATTACGAAGATGTATCACGTCAGGATCCGTTGCTCAAACCGAATCACGCCAACGTTATGGAAGTTCCTGGATCGTGTAAAATAAGAGTAGTACCAAAGGCAGCACCTTCTATCAAAAATGGAAAATTGGCTATGGAGATTCCGTGCGGTCAGAAATTCATACAGACACAAAGGGCTTCGACAGGAAAGTCGTTTCGATCCAATCCATTCTTTAGGTCAAATAAAGAAAAAAAAGGATATGTCAGTGACCTAGCACGACAAAGCACTCTCCGAGGGCATGGAATGTATTCTTTTTTGGTCAGAATCTCCACAGTAATGTCTCTGTTAGATTCTCCGGTCGAAATACGGGAAAACTCCATTCAATTCTCGATGGAAACGGAGTTTTGCGAATTCTCCCCGGAACTGGAAGATCATTTCGAGATCTTCGAACATATTCGAGGGTTCAATGTGACTATTGTCACTTCGGCCAACACACAAGATGAGACTTTACCACCGTGGAGCGGCTTTTTGCAAAAAGATGAGGGGGAAACTCAGTAAGATGTCGGAGAAGCAAAATATACGAGATCACAAACGTAGATTGCTCGCGGCTCAATATGAATTGAGACGAAAGCTTTATAAAGCCTTTTGTAAAGATCCCTATCTTCCTAGTGATATGCGGGACAAACATCGTTATAAGTTGTCCAAGTTGCCAAGAAAGAGTTCCTTTGCACGAGTAAGAAACCGATGTATTTTCACGGGTCGCCCTCGTTCCGTATATGAGTTCTTTCTAATTTATCGTATCGTTTTTCGTGGATTAGCATCTCGAGGTCCTTTGATGGGCATAAAGAAATCGTCTTGGTAGCACCACCAAACCAATAGAACAAGGGTTAGCTCCGCAGCAGGTCTACAAGCAAGGTAAGTAGGTCCATTACCGGCCGGCTCCGGACCGAAAAGACCTAACGGAGTAATCCCTTATCTCGGATCGTAGATGCTAACGGGGCGGAAATCGAAGTGGGGGACCTCTCTACCGCCTGTGTCTATCTCCTGTCAAGTATGCTCCCTAGACATTTTCACTTCACAACAACAAAACAAGCAAGGGCTGACGCGAAAGAACAAGCAACGGCTTCTAGTTTAGACTAGCGCTACAACGCTATTCATATAGTTCTTGTTGAAGCCGTTGTGCGTGAGTCTAAGTCTAAAGACTCAAGCGTCTTCCTTGCTCCAACAAGCAACAGCTAATTGAGACTCTTCAATCTATTCTTTCCTAAGCTTGTTCGCGCAGGAGTTTTCTTGCTGCTACAGTAAGAAAAAAAGTACGTTGAGGTTACGAAGTCACTTAGTCGAACTATAAAGAAAGGGAGGCTAAGGTTACGAAGTAAGGTCAGCAGGTTAAGGAAAGCTCAGGTTATGAAATCGCTTAGCCGTTAATTAATTAATTTATTAAATATTAAAAAAAAATAAAGAAAAATGGTTAAAAATTTAGTAGTAGTAAGGCGTCGGTACGGAGTTGCGTCAGCTGTGGATATAGACTAGGCTAAGGGACGGACTTCATCTCTTCTATTCTCTTCACTTACACCTTACACTTCAGCTGAGTCTAACGAGGCTCAGGTGCGGAGCCTTCCACTGTGGACCGAGACTACGCAAAGGTAGAACACCATAGAAACTTCGCTTACTTTCTCATAAACCTTGATTTCGCTACGCTCAATAAGAACCCGGAATAGCGGAAATCGGGATTTTGTTACCGGTGAACGCTTCCAAAGTCAGTCGTCTTTGCCCAGGTGTGAACTGCAGACGACTCTCCAGTGGTTCCATTCCCTCTTACTGTACTTCTGGGTAAACCCAACCCGAATGGGAAGAATAGGGTCAGCCAAACTGCGGTCCACTTTGTACGTTTGCTGAGCAGACCACTCAGGCATTTTAGAAAAGGGAAGGAAACTTCTCACCCCGAAGGAGGCGGGAAGCTACCGCTTCTAGAATGGAAGCTTCTCCTTGACTTTTTTAGAGCGTATCGCTATTTTGAAATAAGGTGAATAAGCTGGTTTATGGATGAAGTAATCGGAATTACAAGTGGTTACGGTTGCGGAAAGCGGAGAAAGTCGGGAACCGTCGGTTACCTTTTGAATCAAAGTAGCGACAAGCCGAATATTACGACTACAGGGGGAGAAGCAAAGACAAGGGTTCGAAGGCAGAGAGAGGCGCTAGCCCTGTTGTCCAATCAACTAATGGGGTTTTGGGGTGGTGAATGACCCCCGGATCTAGTCTTCTTTCTCCCATGATTTCCGTTGGTCAACAACCAACAAAAACTCACTAGAATTCTGAACTACTCGTACAGTAAGGACTCTCTTTCTGTCTGGAGGGAATCATTTGTTGTCAAGCATATCATGCCTCAACTGGATAAATTCACTTATTTTACACAATTCTTCTGGTCATGCCTTTTCCTCTTTACTTTCTATATTCCCATATGCAATGATGGAGATGGAGTACTTGGGATCAGCAGAATTTTAAAACTACGGAACCAACTGGTTTCACACCGGGAGAACAAGATCCAGAGCAACGACCCCAACAGCTTGGAAGATATCTTGAGAAAGGGTTTTAGCACCG